TGAGAATCATCCTCGCCTTAAACGTATCTTGATGCCTGAAAGTTGGATAGGCTGGCCCTTACGTAAAGACTATATTACGCCCAATTTCTATGAAATTCAAGATGCTCATTGATTGAGATTGAATTTCAATCTCAATCAATGAGCATTTTGGCATTCTTCTTTCTTCTTCTAGATGAAACAGAGTAACTGGACTTTAATTCGTATTGTGGAGGGGCTAAAAGAAAAAAAGAAAAAGAGGCTCTCATCACTATTCCCCAATCGGGAAGATATCATATAATATACATTTCGTATGGGCAGAAACAATAGGATGACTCAAAAGAATTCTGCACCATGAACTTTGTATCGCGCACATCACTTAGTGGGGACCCCAGAAAGTAACTTGAGCAAGAGTGACAAAAAAATAGGAAATTGGAAAGAAAAGACAGAAGAGACAAAATGAAGAAATGCAAAATGAGAAGAATCGGAGTTTATTTGTACTGTGTCTGAAATACATCCTTTCTATTCCTATCCTTCCACTCTTTGATTGAATCCTTTTAGCTCATTTTTTTTTGAGCTATTATATTTGAGATATATACGAAAATCTAACATACTTTTGGAATAAGAAAAATAGGAACAGAGAGGAAAAAAATAAAAAAGAAAGTAAAGAATATCTATCCCGATCCGTCTCAATGAATTAATTTCATTTGTATGAGGTATGAATATCTATCCGATACATTATTCACGTGTCAGGAACCAGATTTGAACTGGTGACACGAGGATTTTCAGTCCTCTGCTCTACCAACTGAGCTATCCCGACCATTTCCCGTGCATCATCCTAGCAGAGTACTTATATCTATGTCAATGAAAAGAACTAAAAAAGAAAATATGAACAAATTGGACCTAACCCCTGAATTTCTTAGATCTTCAAAAAGAAGACTTTCTTTGTAAATGTAAGGAAAAATATATGGACTATGAATGATTCAATAACGGAGATTCCTTGAACATATATGTTCATATCGTACTATACAAAACAAATGAGATTGGATTGGAAGAAGATACGAGGATTTCTATTCGAATCCATTTGTGAAAGAACAGAGTGAATGAAATGAAAAAGATATTGAATTTTGTTTGAACTGAGCCACTGATGAAAAAAAAAGAAAGAGGATGAGGATAAATAAAGAGCGAGGAAGTAAAATGGGCTTTTTATTGGGGATAGAGGGACTTGAACCCTCACGATTTTAAAATTCGACGGATTTTCCTCTTACTATAAATTTCATTGTTGTCGGTATTGACATGTAAAATGGGACTCTCTCTTTATTCTCGTCCGATTAATCTTCAAAAGATCTATCAAACTCTGGAATGAATCATTTGATCACTGAATATTCGAATTCGATTCTTTTTTCAACTTCAATTGGAATTGATTCACAATAACTTTTCCATTTTTAATAGATTTTTTGATCTCTATCATTTTCATTAATAGAGAATAGAAATAGAAGATTTCTATTTTCATATATAGAGATACAGAATAGGATTCAATATAAGATTTGGGTTGTGATTAATCATTTGCTATGTCAGTATGTATACGTACGTATTAGGTATATAAGGTTATCCTTTCTGTCATTTCGATAGAAAGGATTTTAGCTACTAACGTAACGTAGTAAATTTCATTCGTTAGAACAGCTTCCATTGAGTCTCTGCACCTATCCCTTTTTATTCTCATTTTCCATTTCTCAAAACAAAGATTTGGCTCAGGATTGCCCATTTTTAGTTCCAGGGTTTCTCTGAATTTGGAAGTTACCACTTAGCAGGTTTCCATACCAAGGCTCAATACAATCAAGTCCGTAGCGTCTACCAATTTCGCCATATCCCCTTTCCTTTGAGACAAGGATCCAGTTGTAATTCCATCCGCCTCTTTCATTGATCTTGGCACTATTGAATTCATTAGGTAATGATTCCTATATCGAAAAAGTGTATGCTGCTATTTTCTTTTTTTGCCCACCCTCTCTTCTATATTCTATCATTTCATCTCTATTGGATGAACCGTATTTGTTTCAATACGAAATGATTCTATCATTGATGTATCCGCAATTCAATATGGATAGATATATCCCACATATATATATGCCTTTCCTCCTCCTTCATTTTTACAGTGCAGTTTGGAATAGTGGAACGGTCGATATTCATTCTTTTTTTTTTTCATTTCGAATTCGAATTTCATTGATATATTGATATTTTATTTCATATTCATATATATGAATATGGAATTGAATTTCTATTTCTATTTAGATATCTAATTTATTTATATCTAAATAGTTTTCTTTTCTATTTTCTAAATAGAATCAATAAATGAAATAAAAAAAGAAGAATAATCACTAGGTAATAGCTAAGATTCGATAGTTTCCTGTATTCCTATACACTATTGCTCTTATATCCGCCCGCTTAGCTCAGAGGTTAGAGCATCGCATTTGTAATGCGATGGTCATCGGTTCGATTCCGATAGCCGGCTCTTTTTCTTTATCAA